AAAGTGCTACTGATAATAATGATCCACATAAAAGGGTCGCATAACCCAATACCATCATACTTACGTGCATTATTAACCACTCAGATTGGAGAGCAGGTACTAATATTTCGGATTGATGTATTTCAGTTAAAAGACCTGAAGTAGCAAAGCCTTGTGTAAAAAGAGCGCTTGGTGCAGTTATTGCACTTAAATAATTTTTCTTTTTTTTGAAATACGGAACAATATTAATAATAGAGAAACTCCATGAAAGAAAGATTAATGATTCATATAAATTACTTAATGGAAAATGTCCCGAATAAATCCAACGAATAACTAATAATCCTGTTATACATAAAAAAGTCACGATCATGCCCCTTTTTGACGAATCAGATAGTTTTACGATTTCATCGACGAATAAGGTTATTAAATGAATTGAAATTACAATTGAAACAATCGAAAAGGAAATATGAGTTAATATATGTTCTAAAGTTAAAAATATCATAAAATTAAAAATATAAAGTAAAAGTAAGGGGGTCCCTTAATTATGAAGCGGCAATCAGTAATTGAATTTATTATAGAATCTATTTTCTGTTTTTTAGAAGAGGGCATGCCGCCACTCGGACTCGAACCGAGATGCTCTAGCACTGCTTCCTAAGAGCAGCGTGTCTACCAATTTCACCATAGCGGCTTGCTGAAATTTATAATTTATAATAGGGTATTTCTATTTAATAGTCGAGACTGAAAAAGTTAGTTCAATAGAATACTTAAAAAAAAAAAAAAAAGAATCAAATTGATGAAGAAAAATTCATAGGAATTTGAAGGCTCATTTTTTTAGTTTATAGGATTGCTTTTATTTAACTTGGAACTTTCATTGACCCCTTGTAACTGTAACTAACCAGTTCTACCCCCGGATAGGGGATAGAACTCAAAAAAAGTCCTTTCTCTTTTTACTTTGTTTGTATTTTTTACTGATTCACTTATAATTTATCTTTATCTTCTTTCATTTTATTAATAAACACCAAAAGATAGGATTTCTTTTTAATCACTTAAATTTTCTAAATTTTTCATAATTAATCTACCAACTAAAAACTTTTTTATAGATTAGGTTAGTAATTCCGAGAAAAAAAAAAATAATTCATAAATTTACAAAAAGTTTGAAATAAATGGAATTATTATTTAAGTAGATCAATGAATAAAATCTTAAATTGCGCGCAAAAAAAAAGATACTAAATATACTAAAAAAGGGTAAACCCTTATATCTTGTGTTTTCGTTTAAAAAAAAAGACTTCTTTCTCTGAATTCAACAATAACAAAAAATTGCCAATTTTTTGTTGAGTCATGTAGATTCAGATTCTCACAATTTTTTATTACTTATTTGTATTTGTTTGTCGCACAAAAAACTTTTTGACTGCCCGGTAGAAAGAGATTTCGCTAATGAAAAAGCTTTTAAAGCCGCCCAATATCCTTGCTTTTTCCAAATATTTTTACGAATACGTTTTTTTGATATAGAAGTACGTTTTTTTGGAACTGCCATTTGAAAATTAAGAAATTACTCATTATTCTATTGGATGTGAAAGACATCTATTGTTCAAAAGAAGTGGTTTTTTATTTTACTATTCATTATCTATTTTTTTTTTCTTTATAACATTCTCTTTATAAAAAATCACAAAAAATATTATTTGAAATAGAATAAAGCATTCCTCGAATTAAAATCAAAAAATATATATATGATATGTCATCATGTGATTTTTAATTGATCAAGATCCAGGAAAAAAGAAACTTAATTGAAATTTTCAAATTCTAATGAAATTAGTAATTATACATAACATAACTTTATAAACAGGATTTTAGTAATTTTTTCTTTAGTTTCGAAAATGGAAAATAAAGCGGTCTGTCTATAGTACAGCCCTTCCTATAAATGTCTTTTATTCAAATAAAAACCAATTCATCAATTTCAGAATGAACTAGTTAATTATTTTTAATAAATTAAATAAAAAGAAAAAGGGAAGTTTTTATTTCTGCTTGTGCTGTATCGATATAAATTATTGTATAGAGTACTAATAATTTATATTTCTATTTTCGACATCTTCAGAAAAAGTTTAGTAAATAACTAATATTTTGTACTAGTAACTTAGTGATATTATTTGACCAATTATGACTTCTTAATTTTAATCTTTGACATATTTAAGAAAGACACATAATAAGTATAAGTAAGAATAAAAAAATTGATTTTATTTAGTTTAAATTAATGCATATCTTTATTCTTTTATTAAGCCTTTCGAATTTGAAAAAGAAAAAAGACCTAGTGATTCGAAAACAATTCAGAATAAAAACTTTTTATTTTTATGGAACATACATATCAATACGCGTGGATAATACCCTTTGTTCCACTTCCAGTTCCTATATTAATAGGAGTAGGACTTCTTCTTTTTCCAAGCGCAACAAAAAAGCTTCGCCGTATGTGGGCTTTTAAGAGTGTTTTATTGTTAAGTATAGCCATGATTTTGTCGATAAATCTGTC